TAATCTTTGATTGATTTTTGAAAAAAGGGAACGGGACCTCTTTTGAGTAATGAAACTATTCAAATTGCAATACTCGTGGAGAAAGAATCGTAATAGATGCAAAGAAGAAGCGTCTTTCACCCAATAGTGAAGAGTTTGAACCAAAATTTCCAGATGAGGGGGGTAGGGTATTAGTATATCTAATACAGAATTTAAATGTGAGAAATTTTCTTCTAAAAAAGGAAATATTGAATGAATCGATCGTAAATTCTGAGATTTTATTATTTTTTTGCGCTCTACTATTAATCGTAAAGAAAACGGAATTTCCACAATAAAACCAAACCCCTCTGATAGCAGTTTAGAATACAAACTATTGTTGGGCCCAAAAATTTGACTTTTATTAGAAGAATAAGTACTAAAATATATCTGTTTATAAATTTGAATAATTAAGCGTTTCACAATTTGAAAACTAAATTTTTTTTCATACCCCGTATTTTTAAAAAAAATTGACCTATTTAAACCACGATCATGAGCAAGTGCATAAATAGACTCCTGAAAGAGAAGTGGATATAGGAAGTTGTGTTGTTGAGATCTTTCTGGCTGTAAATATCTTTGAATTTCCTCCATTTTAATTTGAATTTGGACCAAAGGCAGAAGATTTTGAGGGTTATCAAATGATACATAGTGCGATACAGTCAAAACAAGGTATTTATAGTAAATTTAGAGTAAAAATAAATAGAGTTCGAATAATAAATACCTCGGAATCTGGTAAACTTGAAACGGATTTACTAGACTCTCCTTATACTCCCCCATTCCATTCCATGGGTCAATATTATAGGAATTTTAGAATAGGATAATAAGATGGTTAGAAATCCTTTATTTTGAAAACCGAATCGCTCTTTTGATTTTGGAAAAAACTTTCTTTATCAACATACTTTTTCTTTTACACACTAATCTCCATTCCAGAATAAGTAGGATTCATTACAAAAAAAAATAAAGAATCCACTGGTGAGGCGAGAACCCCCTTCCCGCCGCGGGCACTAATCTATTTTGATTTTTAACGTCAAATTAGCTCGGGAATGATTCAAATTAAGAACCAAAGCTCGTTGCTTTTTCTTTCCCCAGAATTGAATTGAAGCCCTAGCCTTATCCATTTATTCATTCGACCTAACTTGAATTTTCTTTTTGTTCGGTTCTAAGAATTTGAGCACGGCCTTATACCGATCTAGTAAGACTTAAATATTCTCAGAACTCTCCGTTGATACGACATGCTGTTTTTAACATCCATTTCCCTTCAGGATCAGTCGCGGTCTTCCAAGCTTTACCGATGGTATAGACGAATCCCTCACTTCATCCAAATGTGTAAAAGATCCTAGTCGCACTTAAAAGCCGAGTACTCTACCGTTGAGTTAGCAACCCAAAAAAAAATATAGAATTGGGGAATTCTAGTAGAGACTTTCTAGATACAATCCGAATACAAAAACAAAAAAAGAAGACGATTCAGTCAAACTGTTGAACGAAGAAACCTAAAAAAAACACACACACATTTTCAAATTGAAAATTCAAATGAATTATATTTGTTTGATACGCTGTTGTCAATAGAAATGTTGAGAAAAACCCAATAGAAAAAAAACAAAATAAATTCCATTTTCAATTGAAATTGGTTCAATTGAAAAATGGAAAAAAAAAATACTAATAACTAATATAGGATATATGAATAATTCATATATAAATTTAAATGAATGAAAATAAAACAAAAGAAAAGGACTTGTATTGGCACTACATATAGAATCTAGATGCAAAAAAGTGTAGCTGTAAAAAGAAATGAAAAAAAAAAATAAAAATAGAGCAGGAAATAAAAAAAGGGTAGTTTTAAGTATAACTTTGATCTTCTATTTTTGTATTTCCCAAATTGTTTCCTTAATGGAATTTGGCTTAATTAGGACGAAGTTCCACCCCCGACCTCTTTAAAATATCCTGAACAGTTCCTGTAGGTTGAGCACCTTTTTCGAGGAAATATAGAATAGCCGGAACATTTAAATAAGTTTGATTCCTTATCGGATCATAAAAACCCAATTTCCGAAGATCTTTTCCTTCTCTTCGGGATCGAACATCAATTGCAACGATTCGATAGACGGCTCATTGGGATAGATGTAGACGAGCAACACCCCCCCTAGAAACGTATAGGAAGTTTTCTCCTCGTACGGCTCGAGAAAAATGAAGGATTCGAGGTTTTGCCTATGTATGAAATTTATAAATTTGAACAAAAAATCAATTAGACTTTATACTTTGATTTCATTTTTTGCTTCTTCCTTCATAAAAATAAAAAAGAAATCATTCCTACTCTCATAACTCAAATTGGATAATTCTGAAAAAAAAGTTTTAAAAAATTTCATTTCTTGAGCGGTCTTTACTCCCTTTATGCTTGTCTCGTTTAAAATCAAATGAATTTTGCTTCTTCCGTCTGATCCAGTGATTGAGACAATTAAAACGGCGTTTGCTTGTTCTGGGATCCTTTGATAGTTTGTTTTGAATCATTGGGTTTAGACATTACTTCGGTGTTTCTTAATATTTTCCTTTCAAAATGGCAGCAACATACCTTTTTTTTTACTTCTTTCTACCAAAGAATCCTACAGACGGTGGATTCCCGCATGATACACTTCGGATCGAAAAAGTTTGATCAAGTCTAATAACTTTTTGGAAACTTCCTCGAATTGGATTCTTTCTGTATCGAAGATATGTTTACGAAGTTGTTCCAATTTATTGATTGGCATTAACCCTAGATCCCTGCCCCCATAAAAAAAACTAACTACTCGAGCTTCATCATGAACTATTTCCATTAAAAAAACCCAACAGGGGCTCTCGTGGAACAGAACAAATGATGTCGAGCCAAGAGCATCTTCATTCCTATATCAAATGGTGGATGTAACAATCCACAACGGATCGTGGCCTTCAAGTCGCACGTTGCTTTCTACCACATCGTTTCAAACGAAGTTTTACCATAACATTCCTATAATAATAATTTGGAACCGGTATGGACTTGATTCAATTATGGAATCATGAATAGTCATAGGTTCTATTATGGGTTCGGTTGATGTGTAGGCATCATGATCTACACGTTTTCTCTATTTTTTTTCTATATATAAATAAAGAATGAAAGAATTCTAGATAATTTAATATTATAGATTAGACAGCTGGGGTAAATATTTTTCTGAAGAAGTCTTAGCAAGATCCCATCGGGAACATAATATGAATAATCTATATTCAATTTTCAATATTTATTTTCTTCTTTTAGAAATCTTTAATAAATTGAAATTTTTTCAATTCCTATTGTTTAACTCCGGAGTCATTACCTTTTCGACAATCTAATCTTGCTCTTAAAGTAAATAAAATTGAGAAATCACCACAGCGCTATATATATTTCTAATTTTTCATTAGAGCCAAACCCAAAATACTTCAAAAAAAGATTCAAAGAAAACAAATCAGTTACTTGTTTGTTTGTTAATGAGATTTGGACAAAGACATCCTATTTGAGCGACTTTATTTAGGACCAACCTCCCGAGGTTAATTGGTTAGAATCCAAGAGGCCAACAAAAAAAAAAAAAAACAAATGAATTATGAATTACTAATGGAGGCCGCCTCATTTACGGGATAGAAAAATTAGATGGGGAATAGAGATTCTTTCATATCTAGATTCCTCCCTTGTTCACTAAAAAAAAGATTTGCCGAAGATCAAAATTCAAAACAAGAATCACGTTCCATCTAACATTCAAATTGAAACAGAACTCAAAGATTCAATGAAAGTTAAAACCAAAAATTGAGTCTCATAGAATAAAGAATAAAATAAAAATAAAATGCTCTGGGACGGAAGGATTCGAACCTCCGAATGGCGGGATCAAAACCCGTTGCCTTACCACTTGGCGACGCCCCATTTCGATTTGTCTTCGACACTTATAAAAATTTATGTAAGTTTTGGTTTTTTGTCAACTCGATTTCAAATATCTATAGAATAAATTCTCTTGTTACTAGGCTTTTGAGATGCGTAGTTTAATATGTGTAGATATTGAATTCAATTGAATTGATTGATCATTACATATTGATCATTACATAGAATTCAATTAAGATATTGTATGAAAGTATGATTTTTGCGATTCTCTTTGAGAATTTTTGATTATGGGGATTCAAACAAAAAGAGGTAGAAGTAGTTTTTGCCTACCGTACTTACCCCCCTTTCCTTATATCAATAACTCAATCAAAAGGCAATTATCTCCAAGAACAAAAAATGTCTGTTATGCTTAAGATCTTTAGTTTGATCTGTCTTAATTCTGCCCTTTATTCGAGTAGTTTTTTCTTCGGCAAATTGCCCGAAGCCTATGCTTTTTTGAATCCAATCGTAGATTTTATGCCAGTCATACCTGTGCTCTTTTTTCTCTTAGCTTTTGTTTGGCAGGCTGCTGTAAGTTTTCGATGAGATCCTTAATAATATCAATATGCTAGAAAATTCATGATTTTACCAATAAAAAAATTCTAATTATAAAAAAAAATTTTTAGTAAGATCTTCTAAGATTTACAGTTTGAAATCTCGATTCAAACATTCATTAAAAGTATTGGATAGTTGTAAAAAACCCGACTTACTTCATTTCCTTATTTTTTGATCCTTTCCAGTGAAAGACCCTACTAGGGTCCTTACAATATATAATTGGGAAAGAAATTTTCTAAAAGAAGAACTCTTTTTTCAATTTCAAATGAAATTATGAAAATTCTTTTTTATAAAGAACTTCATTTCTTGGTGCCAAACTTGGATATGTGGTAGAAAAATGGATAATCTATTCTCTTTATTTATTAAAAAAAAAGAAAAAATATTGGAGATTTGTAATGCTTACTCTCAAACTCTTTGTGTACACAGTAGTGATATTTTTTGTTTCTCTATTCATCTTTGGGTTCCTATCTAATGATCCAGGGCGTAATCCTGGACGTGAAGAATAAGACTATACTAAAAAGAGTTTTTCTTTTGAAACTTTCTTGTGATTTTATCTAGTATACATTTCACTACGAAACTAAGAATAAGAACCAAGGGATTGCGAAAATTGAAAAAAAAAATAAAATCATCCGCGAAAATGGAAAGAGAGGGATTCGAACCCTCGGTACGAATAACCCGTACAACGGATTAGCAATCCGCCGCTTTAGTCCACTCAGCCATCTCTCCAAATTCAACTTGATAATTCCTATAGCTATATTACACATAAACTAAGGAATCTTTATTATTCTTTAATTAGATTATATATTGATTGATTTAATTATATATTCATTATAGATTATTTTATATCTATATTTTTTTATTCTATATTATAGATATTATTATATCTATTATAGAACTATTATAGAATTTATTATAATTTTTTTATTGATATTATTCTTGATTCTATTCTTTTTATTTTATATTATATTGTAATTGTCAAAATCATCAATTTCGTTTATCTAAAATCTAAGGAAGAGCCTGAAAGAACCAAAATAGAAAAAAGAAAGAAGGCTAAAGGGGTCCTCTTTTATTTGCGTTGGTTTTATTCGAAAGGCTCTTCTTATTCTCATGGCCTGGTCAGTACTCAGCCGGGCCTTTTTTTGTTCCAACGAATTCTAAATAAAGATTTCTAAATAAAAAATGCTTGTTATTTTATTAGTTATTATATTATATTCTTTATTATTCTATTCTACATTATATTATTATTATATTATTCTATTTTTATTAGTATGTTGAATTCTATTATATTGATATTGTCTTATATTGAAAAATATTCAAATTGAATTTGACTCTCCCCACGAAAAACGATTTTGTGATGACCCTATCTTGAATATCAAAATTCCCCTGTTCGACAAAAGGTGTATTTGTATACAATAATCGGATTGTAGCGGGTATAGTTTAGTGGTAAAAGTGTGATTCGTTTGAATACCCCTTTATACAGTTAAAGGATCCTTCGGCTTGGTTCGTATGCCGATCAAAAACTTTATTTCTAAAAAGGATTGAATCCTTTTCCTCTCAATGACCAATTCCGGAGAAAATACGCATTCTCGTGATTTGTATCCAAAAGTCGCTTAGACATTGAAAAATTGGATTATGAAATAACGAAACAGAATTATTAGAATTGGATCAATACTTCCAATTTCAAATTTCATAAGTATGAGTAAGGGATCCATGGCTGAAGATAGAAAGTTCTTTTTCAATTTCTAACCGTAACTAAATCTTCAATTTTTTATTTGTATTTTGTAGGAAAGATATTGAAGCAAAATAGCTATGAAACGGTACCTTTGGTTTACTAGAGGCATCAACATATTGTTTTAGCTCGGTGGAAAAAAATACTTTTCCTCAGGATCCTTAAGAATATTAAAGAATTATTTTATTTATTCTAATAAATAATAATCTGAAATAAATCGAAATAAAGAACGGAGTAACTAGAAAGATTTTTGTTCTAATTATTCTAGAGGGATCATCTAGAAAGCTATTTTGTTTTGTCTGTATTCAGACCAAAAGCTGACGTAGATGTTATGGGTATAATTCTTTTATAATTTTGTTCAAATCATAGATCTCGTAATTTACTCATTTCCATAAAGGAGCCGAATGAAACCAAAGTTTCATGCTCGGTTTTGAATTAGAGATGCTCAAAATACTGAATGGACATCGACTATAACCCCTAGCCTTCCAAGCTAACGATGCGGGTTCGATTCCCGCTACCCGCTATATTTTATTTTATTATTTTATATCTAATGAAATGCTAGAAAAGATTCGATATCTTTATAGGAACTATTTCTATTTAACTATTTATATTAACATTAACTGAAACTGTTAATAAATAATTAATTAATTAATAAATAAAAATAACTAAGAAAATGCAAAAGATAAAGATAAAATTGAAGAGAATTTTTAGATGGAATTTCAGAATTCATATAAAATGAAAAATCTACTAAAAAATTCCAATTCATAATAGATATGTCGAATTTATTCTATTTTATTCTAATTCTATAAATTTGAAATCTTCTATTTAATAGTTTAAAATTTTAATATTATAGATATTTTTTTTTCATTTTATTTTTTTTTTTTGAATTAAAAAAATTTAAATAATTTCATTTGATTCTAATTTAGAATTCGTAATATCAATTTTGAGATCTTTCGAATTCTAATATTGGTAATTGGTAAATATAGAATTCAAAAAAAAAATATCTCACAAAAAATTCCAATCCGATTCTTTTTTTTGTTTCAAACAAGAAGTGGGAAAGCAAAAATACGAAAAAATCAGAATGAAAAGCGTCCATTGTCTAATGGATAGGGCAGAGGTCTTCTAAACCTTTGGTATAGGTTCAACTCCTATTGGACGCAATTCTTTTTATCTTTTTTTTATTTCGATACCACGAAAGACCTTTTGAATATTGAAATCTGAAACGCTTGATTCGATATTCAAGATCAAAAATTATTTCTACTTGTTACTGAAGTAGAAAACGATCCATTTGGTCCCGAATAGCTTCTTTCAA